TTGATTACCAAGGAATAGAGACTTTACAAATAAAAACTGAGGATTGGGACTCCATTGCTGTCATTTCATATGTATATGGTTATAATTATTTACGCTCCCAATGCGCTTATGATGTAGCACCGGGTGGATTTTTAGCTAGTGTGTATCATCTTACGAGAATACAGTATGGTATAGATAAACCTGAAGAGGTATGCATAAAAGTCTTTGTCCCAAGGAATAATCCTAGAATACCATCTGTTTTCTGGGTTTGGAGAAGTGCGGATTTTCAAGAACGGGAATCGTATGATCTGTTGGGAATCTTTTATAATAATCATCCACGCCTTAAACGTATTTTGATGCCTGAAAGTTGGATAGGCTGGCCCCTACGTAAGGACTATATTACTCCAAATTTCTATGAAATACAAGATGCTCATTGAATGACAAGAAACTAATGTTAACTTATATAACAATGACACTACGTCAGAATTTATTCAAGTCAAGGAATATTTTTACGTCCTGTTTCAGATGAAACAGAGTAACTGGACTCTAATTCGTATTCTAGACGGGCTAAAAGCTAAAAAGGGGCTTCAATTCCCCAATTTGTATGCATTTCGTATGAGCAAAAAAAACAATAGAATAGGATGAATCAAAAGAGTTCTATACCATGTACCATGAACTTTGTACCGCGCATATTAATATTACTTAGAGGGATCTCAGGAAGTAAAATACAATTAAGTAAAGTATAAGTAGGAGTGAAAAAATAGAATAAATATAAAAACAAAATTAAGAAATACAATATGAAGGCTTAACATTTAGGTGAGAAAAAGCACAGTCAAAAAAAAAGAGAGCATAATCCCATTTTGTTCTTTACCAGACATAACCATAACATATATTTTACCCCATCTCAAAAAATGGAGATATATCCATACACTAACACTATACCATATATCTTATATACCTAGATGAATATAATTTAGGTATACATATTATACATATATAATGAAATTATAATGCTAGAGGCTATTAATGATAATGAATATATATCTCGATTAGTCTCGATTAATTTGTATTAATAATTATTTGATCCATTATTTACGTGTCAGGAACCAGATTTGAACTGGTGACACGAGGATTTTCAGTCCTCTGCTCTACCAACTGAGCTATCCCGACCTTTTCCCCCGCATTATCCTAGTAGAGCACTTTATCTATATCAATTAAAGGGACTAAAAAAGTAAGAAAGTATTAAAAAATCTTACCCAGCCCCTGAATTTATTAGATAAAAAAAAAAAAAAAAAAAAAGATAAGATAAAAAAAGTAGTCAAAAAGTAGTCTAGGAAGTATAGTTAAGTTAGTAATAAAAATAGGCTTTTATTGGGGATAGAGGGACTTGAACCCTCACGACTTATAAAGTCGACGGATTTTCCTTTTACTATAAATTTCATTGTTGTCGGTATTGACACGTAGAATGGGACTCTCTCTTTATTCTCGTTCGAATAATCGGTTTTTCAAAAGATCTATCAGACTTTGGAATGAATAATTTTATCACTTAATATTCGATTCTTCTTCCAACTTCGATTGGAATATCGAATGGAATAGATTCACAATAATTCTTAAAATTTTTCATATATAATGGATTTGGGCTGCGATTAATCAATCGTTTACTATGTGAGTATGTATATCTACATATATAGGGCGGGTATCTTTTCAATAATTTTGATAGAAGGATTCCGGCTACTAGCGCATGTAACGTAATCAACTCCATTTGTTAGAACAGCTTCCATTGAGTCTCTGCACCTATCTTTTTTTTTTGATTGTAGTTTAATTTTGATATTATTATATTAATATAATATTAAAACTATAAATTACAAATTAAACCTTCCTTTTTGAAAAAAAAAGATTTGGCTCAGGATTGCCCATTTTTAATTCCGGGGTTTCTCTGAATTTGGAAGTTATCACTTAGCAGGTTTCCATACCAAGGCTCAATTTTATCAAGTCCGTAGCGTCTACCGATTTCGCCATATCCCCTTTTGCGACAGGATCTAGTTGTAATTCTATTCAACTCTTTTATTTATCTTGGAATCGTTGCGTTGAATTAATTATCTAATGATTCTTATATCTAAAAAATGTACGCCACTTTTTTCGCCATCCTCTATAATTTCATTTTCATTGTATTGAATGAATCATATTAGTTCTAATCAGACATGATTCTATCATTGATGTGTCCCCAATTCAATATGAATAGATATATCCCACATATATATGTCTCCTCTCCTCATTTTGAGTTTAAAAGCGCGATTTGTAATACTGGAAGGATCGATACCCATTATTTTTTTCGCCCTATCTTCTCCTTTCTGAATGAAAACAAAGGAATGTCTTATTCTAATTATAACTTGAATTGTATCTTTTATCTTTTCTTAGGCTGGATTCACTATCATTATATAATAATTTATAGAATATACAATATAATTAATTAGCATAATTTGGTGTAACTGCTCTAAGAAAGAATTAAACTTTTCTAAAATTAAAATAATAATATCAAATTAATATCATATTATTAAGTAATATAAGTAATAATATGGAAATATTATTGATTTTATAGTATTATAATATAATTAAGTATATATTTATACTATATTTATATACTATAAATTATATACTATAAATAAAATTTAAATAAAATATTATAAAAAAAAAATAAATATTAATTAAATTTTATTAATTTATAGCTGATATATCAAATGTAGTTTCCGGAATCCCTATTCACTATTTCTATTTCTGCTATGTGAGCGTGAGCCCGCTTAGCTCAGAGGTTAGAGCATCGCATTTGTAATGCGATGGTCATCGGTTCGATTCCGATAGCCGGCTTTTATCTATCGATTTTTCCATGATTGATAATCTCTTCTCCCCCCTTTCTTCAAATATCGGTCGCTGATCTATTATATCGTATTAACATGAATAAAAAATGGATTGGAGTGGAACGATTAGATCTCTCACAAAATAAATAATAAAACAGAGACTTAACTTCCTTACTATCATATACAAATACAAAAAATCTAGATATTGATACAATGCATTCCATTCTATTTTCATTCTACTGAAGTATTGTATACTTCAGTAGATTTAGCCTCGCATTGTTTATCCTTTAGTTCAGTCTTAATTTAGATTTTTATTTAAAAATTTCAATAAAATAAAAAAGGAGTTTTATGTCTCGTTACCGAGGGCCTCGTTTCAAAAAAATACGCCGTCTGGGGGCTTTACCTGGATTAACTAGTAAAAGGCCTAGATCTGGAAATGATCTTAAAAACCAATTGCGTTCTGGGAAAAGATCGCAATATCGTATTCGTCTAGAAGAAAAACAGAAATTGCGTTTTCATTATGGTCTGACAGAACGACAATTACTTAGATATGTACATATCGCTGGAAAAGCCAAAGGGTCAACAGGTCAGGTTTTACTACAGCTACTTGAGATGCGTTTGGATAACATACTTTTTCGATTGGGTATGGCTTCAACCATTCCTGGAGCCAGACAATTAGTTAACCATAGACATATTTTAGTTAATGGTCGTGTAGTAGATATACCAAGTTATCGTTGCAAACCCCGAGATATTATTACTACGAAGGATAAACAAAAATCAAAAGCTCTGATTCAAAATTATATTGCTTCATCGCTCCGCGAGGAATTGCCAAAACATTTGACTATTGACTCATTCCAATATAAAGGATTAGTAAATCAAATAATAGATAGTAAGTGGATTGGTTTGAAAATAAATGAGTTGTTAGTCGTAGAATATTATTCCCGTCAGACTTGAACCTAATAAAAATAACAAAGAAAGGTTCAGAGAATTTGACTTTATATCATACCCTTTTTGTCGAAGGAAATCTATTTAAGAGCCGTGATCTACATTTTTCTTATTCACGTATCACAAATAGATCTGCAGTAATATTTTTTCTTTTTTTAGTTTTCTCATATTTGTATTTTACATACCACAGTAATGTAATTAGGAATAGAGAATCTCTTCAAATAAAGTTCTTACTTACTGTTGGAATAATGCTATCCATTGTTATTTTATTTGATACATTGTGGTCAGTAACGTTGGTGACTCGATAGAAACGGAAAGAGAGGGATTCGAACCCTCGGTAAGCAAAAGCCTACATAGCAGTTCCAATGCTACGCCTTGAACCACTCGGCCATCTCTCCTTCATAATCTTATTATTGGCCATAAACCGAGTGAAGTGAATAGCGAGTCATTCATATTAGTTACACTATGGGTACGACCAATCAATGGTTCCATAGGAATAAAAGATTCCTTTCAACTTTCATAATTTCTCCACAGCAATTTCCTTAATGGATTTTTCTATTTCAATTGTATGATACATACGCTTTATGCAAATCAAAGAGATGGTTACTCTCCTCGATTTTTTCATGGAATCATTATTCCATTCTTTATTTTTCCTCTTTTCTTTTGATTATAACCAAATCAAAACTTTTCGAGTTACCAGAATCTATAGTAAAATAAAGTCCTTGGTTAGTCAACTTAGATAAAATTGTACATAGTTCCTACAAATTTATCAGTATACTACTAAATTTGTAGGAAATCCAATCTGATTCAAATATTTCATATCTCATCCCCCCTGTCCAAAAGGGCACAGGAAGATCCACATATTTTTTAGAATTAGTCTATTTTTATGATATTTCGTACTACTGTACAATTTTGTGGAATCATTTTCTTTTGTGAAAATGGGAAGAATTATAGAATGGATTGTTAATTATGCCTAGATCCCGGATAAATGGAAATTTTATTGATAAGACTTCTTCAATTGTAGCCAATATCTTATTACGAATAATTCCGACAACTTCAGGGGAAAAAAAGGCATTTACCTATTACAGAGATGGTGCGATTTGATTTTTTATTGCTTTTTTAGACCTTACTTAATCTGAGAGATGGTTTGGGATATAAAGAAAGAAATTATTTAAATATTAAATAAACCGACGCTTGGTGAAGGTGAAGTTTAAAGATAGA